TTTTAATTAATAAATTAATATAATAAGTTTTATCTTTTCTCCTACCTTCAGAAAAAAAAAGGCATGTCCACTGTTATTAGATATTAGAATTTTCTGAAAGGTAACTATCCCGCTTTCATATAAAAATTTATATAGAATCTTTGAAAAAGACTTTTTTTCATACTTCATAAAAAAGAAAAAGACTTACTGTCTTTAGGATCTGATGCTACACCGCTGCTCAATACCTTAGGGGATCCACTCTATTACATAAGTAGATTCCTAAGATTTATCTCATATTATGATATAAATAAACAGCTCTTGTTGTATCGGTCCAAAACCTTTCCAATTGATCTTTACGGTGCTTCCTCTATCAATTAAATCTTTTTTTATCCATAGAAAGAAAGTATTTAGGCATATCTAGTTTTCACTTCATATTTCGATCTATGAAGTTTATTTATTTGCTACAGCTGATAAAAAATCGTTTTGGACGATGCTTATGTAGAAAGCCCTTTTTTGTGTTTCTAGTATTTCATTGACTAGCTGTTCGTTCTTTTTTTCTATAGTGGAGATAGTCGCACGTAATGACAGATCACAGCCATATTATTAAAAGCTTGTGGTAAAAAGGGGTTTCGTTCTAATGCCCGAAAATAATATTCTAAAGCTTTGGTATGTTCCCCATTACTTGTGTGGATAAGGCCTATATTATAGAGTATATAACTTCGATCATAGGGGTCAATTTCTAGTCGCATAGCTTCATAATAATTCTGTAATGCTTCCGCATAATTTCCTTCAGATTGAGCCGACATCCGTTACGGTCGTCATTCGCCTTAACGAATTCTCCGTTTCAGAACCGTATGTGAGATTTTCATCTCATACGGCTCCTCCTTTAGGTGCATAATGAAAATAATATATGGAAAAATTTGATGTCATTATGAACTAAGCGGGGCTAATGTTTTTACAAGAAATCCCTAGCCAACCTTCTTGCAAAAGATCTTTTCTTACTACCAAGTGGGTTCATGCTAGATAAAAATAAGAAAGGAAACTCTCAAAATTTCTTTGTTCTCAACGCCCCTAAATTTCCAGGAATTAGTCACTTCAACAGTCTTCAATGGTTATACGGGTATCCAAAGTACGAACGAGATGGATGTTTATTGTTCCAACCATTTTAATTAGTCCCAATCCCAAAGAAGAAGAAGAAAGAAAAGGAATCATTTTTAAGAAAGTTTTCGTGTTGTTGATTTCTCGGCGTAGTGCTTCTTCCCCTATGCCTCCTATTCGTATATTGTATTAGTGTAGTAGGATTGATCTGTAATACGGGAACCATAGGTAAAAACCTTTTGCTCAATACTAGAATTCACAATTGAAGCATCTAAGGCTGCATTAATCGTGGATACATGACAGAAGGGATTGCTTTTTTAGATTATAAACTTCACCTTCAAAAGCGTAGATTTTTTTTCAATACTCGTTTTTATTTCTATTCCAAATCGGCGAGAAATAAAAAAAAATAATGATAATCAAATCGCACCATCTCTGTAATAAGTAAATGCCTCTTTTTCTCCGGAAGTTGTCGGAATGACTTGTAATAAGATATCGGCTACAATTGTAAAGGTTTTATCAATAAAATTTCCATTTATACGCGATCTTGGCATAGGTAGTAATCCATTCTATAACTCTTTTTATTTCCTTTTCTTTTGTGAGAAAATTTTCTCACAAACAAAGGAATTGTATAGTACGAACTAACATAAAAGCGGACTCGTTAAAATAAAAAAACCTTCTATCTACTTCCAATTTTTCCGGTCAAAAAAGGTATCTATTAACCATAATCTAAAAAACGATGAATAACTCGCTATTCACCCAGGTACTCAGTCATAATCCTGATGTCGGAGAGATGGCCGAGTGGTTGAAGGCGTAACATTGGAACTGTTATGTAGACTTTTGTTTACCGAGGGTTCGAATCCCTCTCTTTCCGTACTTTCAACTAATTCACCAATCTTACGTGATTGACCACAATGTATCAAATAAAAAAGAATAGATATAATTTCTTTGATATGGAAAATGCTGGGAAGAGCAAACAAGGGATCCAAACCCCCTACCAATCTATGATACATGAATAGGAAAAAGATTCCCCGACAAAATCCCTTACCTTGTGCCTTTTTAATCAAAAAAGAGGGGCAAAGGGGAGTTGTCCGAACTCTGGTTTTTAGTTATTTTTTTTTACTTAAGTTAGGTTTATTAAGTCTGTCGAGAGTAATATTCTACGACAAGCAATTCATTTATTTTCAAACCGACGCATTTCCTATCTATTATTTGATTGACTAACCCTTCGTATTGGAATGTGTGAAGAGTCAGATGGTTTGGCAATTCCTCGGGGGCAGATGAATCAAGAAGATTTTGAACCAAAGTTCTAGAGTTTTGTTCATCCTTCACTGTAATAATATCTCGGGGTTTGCAGCGATAACTTGGTATATCAACTATACGACCATTAACTAAAATATGTCCATGGTTAACTAATTGGCGCGCTTGAGGAATAGTCAAAGCCATACCCAATCGAAAAAGGATGTTATCCAAACGCATTTCAAGTAACTGTAATAAAACTTGACCTGTTGACCCCTTGGCTTTTCCGGCGATACGAACATATTTAAGTAATTGGCGTTCTGTAAGACCATAATGAAAACGCAATTTTTGTTTTTCTTCTAAACGAATACGATATTGAGATTTTTTTCCGGAGCGTGATTGGTTTCTAAGATCGCTTCCTGCCCTAGGCCTTTTACTAGTTAGTCCCGGTAAAGCCCCCAGACGGCGTATTTTTTTAAAACGAGGCCCTCGGTAACGTGACATAAAGACTCCTTTTTTTATTGAAATTGTACAAAACTAAAGAAAATTAAAACTGAACTAAATGATAATGATAAATGACGTGAAATCCACTCCAATAAACTATTGGAATACAAAGAGTCTGAAGATATATTCTCTCAATATACAGATTTATTTTATTGTATATACAATATATATAAATCAAATAAATCACAAAAATTTTCCTTTCTTTTTTTCTGGATTTATTTTGCAAAGATCTAACCCTTTTACTTACCCAATATATATTCCTATATTGAAGTTTATATGACATAATATAAATGGCGTGGTAACTCTTGGAAAAAGGTGAAAGAAGTCTTTAAAATCTTCTTTGATTTTGAAAGTACATTAAAAATAATGTAAAAAAAAACGAAAAAATATGGAAAAGCCGGCTATCGGAATCGAACCGATGACCATCGCATTACAAATGCGATGCTCTAACCTCTGAGCTAAGCGGGCTCAAATAAAATAGCGCATGCATACAAATTCACTAAACTACTAGATCGTATCAATTAACTATTCTAGTTATATTTGTCCTTATCTATTTAGAATGAATCATATTCTAAATATTCTAGAACAGATTCTATATATTCTAGAACAGAATATAGCTCAAATAAATAGTGACTTTCATTAAATACTTAATTAATTACTAGAATATAGCAATCTATCCACTTTCTAATTTTTATTTCTAATATTATAGAATTATTCGAATTTCAAATTTACGAAGTAGGCTTAGAATCTTTTTCCATTGCACATTGTAGGATTCTAAGTTTCAATAATAATCATAAATTTCTTTTCATGGAAGTAAAAAAAATCGACCGTTCGACTATTTTTTTGAATTTAAGACAAAGATGAGAAAAGGAAGAACATATATATGTTCTGTAATATATAACCATATTGAATTGCAAATACAAAAATGATAGAATCTTTGTTGATTAGACTAAATCAATATGGATGGGGCTAAAAAAAAATGAAAGAAGATAACAAAGAAATAAAATAAGTATCTGTATGTAATGAATTCCAAGGTTTCGGCATAAGAAAAAATGGAAAGACATCATAATGAGATCCTAATCTCAAAGCAAAAAAGGGGATATGGCGGAATTGGTAGACGCTGCGGACTTAATTGGATTGAGCCTTGGTATGGAAACCTACTAAGTGATAACTTTCAAATTCAGAGAAACCCTGGAATTAACAATGGGCAATCCTGAGCCAAATCCTGGTTTACGCGAACAAACCAGAGTTTAGAAAGCGAGAAAAAAAGGGATAGGTGCAGAGACTCAATGGAAGCTGTTCTAACAAATGGAGTTCACTACCTTGTGTTGATCAAATGATTCACAACATAGTCTGATCCTGAGCCAAATCCTGGTTTACGCGAACAAACCAGAGTTTAGAAAGCGAGAAAAAAAGGGATAGGTGCAGAGACTCAATGGAAGCTGTTCTAACAAATGGAGTTCACTACCTTGTGTTGATCAAATGATTCACAACATAGTCTGATAGATCCTTGGTGGAACTTATTAATCGGACGAGAATAAAGATAGAGTCCCATTCTACATGTCAATACTGACAAGAATGAAATTTATAGTAAGATGAAAATCCGTTGACTTTTAAAATCGTGAGGGTTCAAGTCCCTCTATCCCCAACTCTACCCCCCCAAAAAAATCTGTTTGACACCTTACCTTATTTTGTTTTAGTTATTCAAGAATTCATTATCTTTTTTCAGTCATCCTACGCTTTTACAAACTAAGTCTTCTTTTCGAAGATCCAAGAAATTCCCGGTCCAAAACTTTTTTCATTTACTACTTTTGCCTTTCTTTTAATTGACATAGACCTAAGTCATCTAGTAAAATGAGGATGATTAGTTATTCAAGAATTCATTATCTTTTTTCAGTCATCCTACGCTTTTACAAACTATAATTTCTTTTCTTATTATATACAAGGATATATCATACACGTACAAATGAGAAAGAAATATCGATTTGAATTATTTAGAATCTATATCATTTTTCATTTTAAAACTTAGAAAGTCTTCTTTTCGAAGATCCAAGAAATTCCCGGTCCAAAACTTTTTTCATTTACTACTTTTGCCTTTCTTTTAATTGACATAGACCTAAGTCATCTAGTAAAATGAGGATGATACTTCGGTAATGGCCGGGATAGCTCAGTTGGTAGAGCAG